ACAACATTTTTTCTCATTAGATCTATCATTCAAATTTTTTCTATACTAATAGAAGTTTATTCTGATTTTTTGATTTCTTTAGTATTTCATAAAAATTGAAATAAAAAAAAAAAAAAAGTAACTACTAATATATTATTTATTATATATTTTAATATATATATATAGAAACATATATGTAAAGTAAGAATAGGAATTTTTAACGAATGGAATCAAGAAGGACAAGATTGACACAAGAAAAGGAATTTTAGACATCCTTTTCTTGTGTCGAAGACTAGGAAGACAAATAATACGCCCTATACATACTCCCTAAAATTTTTTGTTTCGCCCATTTATGGTTCCCTTTTTTTCTGCGCTTACTTTCCTTATCTTATTTTAGTATCTAGTAGTTTTTTCTATTCTAATAGAAAAAACTCTTGATTATTAATACATTCTATCAATTTCAATTGGTCAATAACAACAGAGTTACATCACACCCCTTCCTATTTTTCACATTTTTTTTTTGCAAAAAAATGAAAAGGGGATAAAGTTAATTCTTCTCAATATACATACTAGGATTAGGACTATGATACAACAAATTCCTGACATCTAGTAGAAAAGAAATAGAAAATCTAAAGAGGGGCAAAAGGCTTTTCAGAATTTTTTTGACTAGACCGAATTGGGAACAAGAATTTGTTTGGTTCTTTTTTACGAATTTGAGAAAGCTAAATAGATCGATCTAAAAATTCATTTCGGACAATTGAACCTTCTCAAACTGTTTCTTTTTAAGAACCAAAAAGATTTGTGCCAAAACAACAGATCCTAAGAAGAACAAAAGGCCTTGGACACGTAATGGATCTTGAAGTACTATTTCTGCATCCCCCTGACCAAATCCACCCACATTAGGATTACTCGTTAATGGTTGATCGAGTTTAATGGATTCGCCCTCTGAAACAAGAAGTTCTAGGCCTCGAGGGATAATATCAATCACTTGGCGTCCATTCGATGCATCCGCTATGGTTATTTCGTATCCCCCTTTTTCTTTTCGTAAAATTTTGCTTATTATCCCTCCTGCCGTAGCATTATAAACTGTATTGTTACTTTTGCTACCGTCAGGATAAATCTGACCCCTTCCCCTGTTCCCGCCTACGTATATAGGATATTTTAAGAAGTGAACATCTTTATTAGTAGCAGGGTCTGGGGCAAGAATAGGAAAGGTTATTTCACTATATTTTTGACCAGGAACCGGACCTATGACAAGAATATTTTTTTTATTGGGGCGATAATTCTGAAAAGACAGATTGCCTATCTTTTCTTTCATCTCGGGTGAAATACGATCGGGGGGGGCTAATTCAAACCCCTCCGGTAAAATAAGAACAGCTCCCACATTCAAAGCTCCTTTTTTACCATTAGCTAGAACTTGTTTCAGTTGCATATCATAAGGAATTTTAACCACTGCTTCAAATACAGTATCGGGAAGTACCGCTTGTGGAACCTCAATATCCACGGGCTTATTAGCTAAATGGCAATTGGCACATACAATACGCCCTGTTGCCTCTCGTGGATTTTCATAATTCTGCTGGGCAAAAATCGGATATGCATTTGAAATGGATGACCACGTGATTATATATATCATGAGTGAGACAGATATGGAGCGAGTAATCTCTTCCCTTATCCAAGTCCAAGAAAAGGTATTTCTAGTTTGCATGGTCCAATCATTTATCCCGAAAATTTCTACAATAAAGTTAGGTAGGTCGATAATATACTTCCCTAGCCACAATTCTGCTATTTACATTTACTGAAAAATAAAAAAGTTTTGTTGAAATATACAAGGAATCCCTCATGGGTAAAAAGAGTAAAGTAAATACGACTTTTCATACTTTGGTTATGATATATAAGGTAAGAAAGAGTAGAATTATATTAGTGAATTATTTTTTAGTCATTTATTGCATGATAAATCACTACAAGTGAAGGAGATACACGATTTAAATAACGAAAGATCCAATATTTAAAAATTGTATCAAGAATGACTGGAAAGGTAGAAACTAGACCAGATAAAAGTTGCTCATAATGAGCAAACCCAAAATCTTTGTAAATATAACCAATCATGAGTTCCCAACCGTGAGGCGAATGGAATCCGATACATAAATCAGTTAATAAAAGAATCAAAAAAGCTTTAATTGTATCACTTAAATTATATAGGAATTCTTGAACCCAAGAGTTCAGAATAAAAAGCTTTTCCTTACCCCAAAAGGAATAACTACTTAGAATAACGAAAGAGATTAGATTTGTCGAGAAGTTAAAAATTGTATGGATACGATACTCATTGTGTATCTTGATGAATTGGATCGTTTCTTTGTGGATTCCTAGACGAAATTTTTGTAAATCGGTTTCGGGGTATTCCTTTATCATTTCATCCAGCTGGAATAGTTCCTCTAATTGTATGAATTTTTCTAGAAGACTCTTTTCTTGAATCTCATTCAAAAAAGTTTCGCGTTGTCTAGTATTCCACCAATTAGTAATCCAAGTTTTCAAACTTTTATTACAGCAGAGAGAGATCCACCAGGGAAAAAAGACTATAGATGTAAAATATAAAAAAGGAATGAATGCTTTCTTTTTTGCCATTTTTAATCTGTGAATTGTTAATGAACCTACCTGATTCTATTAGATCTAATATTTCTATCGAGCATGAGTTTATATTCTAATTCGAATAGAATGTGTTGAGCCTATGAATCCATTTTCTCTTTTTCTTTTGATTCAATACTTAGTCTTTGTTTTGAATCTATAAAGAATACAGAAATAGACTCAGAATACACTTTCAATTTGAATCAAGAAAAAAATAGGGTTTCCAGGATGTTATTCCCCCCTTTTTCGATCAACACTAAAAGAACTGTTTGAAATCAAAAATAGTATTCTATTTTCGAGACGAAGAAACTCCTTTTCTATCAAATATGTCAAAAAACGAGCATAAAAGAATAGATGAATGTTCAATTGACAAAAAAAGCAAAAAAAAATCAAGTATAGATAATTTCCAAGATAGGATTGAGCGATATCTAACGTTTAAGGTATCAATTCAAAATATTGAAAAAAAAAAAGAAAGAAATTCTTGAGTTTTTTCTTCCTGCTGCGAAAGCTTTTAGTCTTTTAATTCATTCATTTCAAAATACTTCAATTGGTACACGCAAGAAGTAAGCCAATTCAGCAGCTTTTTGCTCAATTTCTCGTGTAGTAAAATTCTCATCAGTACGAATTAAAGGAATAGCCCCTTGACCTCGAATTTCCATATAAAGGACACGCCGAGCAGAAATACCCTCTTTAACTTCTATTCTGATGGACTGAATATCTTTCATAAGGAATCGTAAAAAGATGCGACGACTTTTTCCAGGAAATCCCCAACGAAAAATACGCACTATTCCTTCTTTTCGATCGAAAAGATCATAACCGCTACCCACATTCCACAAAATAGTGCACCACAAATAGCAACTAATAAAGAGACCTGCGATCCCATAGAAAGACATCACAATCCCTTGTGGAAAAAAAATGATTTGCTGAGACGGAAATAACGATATCACATTTCTACCAAGATAACTGGAAGTTCCAACCAATAAGAATCCTAATGAACCTAAAAATAGGATAAAGGCCCAGAAGAAATTACTTGTTTTTCGAGACCCCGTTCTCAATTCTATCCATATAGATTCTGATCGCCAACTCATATATATTAGATCCAGTTATACAATTTTTTGGAATTGAGAAAATATGACTTTCCTTTTTTTGTTTTCAAAGTAACGCTAATGAACTAGTACTATTTTGTTGTGAACCTTTACCTTAGGAGTAATTCATAGAATTTGTTATATTTAAAATAATAACATCTCCTTCCTTTATATGATCCCCTATGTCTATATACATACAAATAAATAAATTGACTTCAATTTCATACATCGGCCCGACGATGATCCTTTTTTCAAAATAGCGAAAAAGGAGTTACCCATATAATATGTTTACACATGCATAAGAGCTTTTTTTATTTATGTTTGTAGGAATCTATGTGTTATACAGTATTCGACCAAATGGGTCTTATCGAATCGAAGTTTTGAAAATAAAAAAAGGGGTGATAAGATTAGGTCTCATCCGATCTAAAAAATCTTATTTTTTTGAATATGAAGAAATAAAGAAGCCATCGCAATTGCCGGAAAGACTAGGCCTACTAAAGGCACAAAAATAGAGGGTAAGTTATTGAAAGTTGTCATAAAATGGGTACCTCAATTTAATATTTGTACCTGTTATTGTTATATTCTTAATTCTAACGATATCTTAGAATATCTTGTATTTGTATTATTTCTATTATATATATAATATAATTATACTAAATATGTTTAAGGAAATATATATCTAATACTAATATAGAACCTAATAGAAATAGAATCAAAAGATAGGTACAAGAAACGCCAAACTAAATAAATCGACTTATTCATCTTTCAAAATCAAATATATTATCATAATCCCTTTGTTAGATTTCTTATTCTTTTTGTTATTTTTGTCTTCTATTCTATCTAATAATAATTAATAAAGAAAAAAATTTTATTCCATTACAAATTTCTACAAAATTGACTAGGATCCGATCCAACAACCGGGAATTTTCGGGAAATGCAAAAAGATCGAAGACTCTCTATAGATCGGTATATATCTATATTTGAATTATCTAGACATATGCAAACAAGAGAGGAAAATGAACTTTGTTTTATTTGTCTGGTCTAATTTGAACTTCCCGAAAGCAAGAATTCACTTTTTCTCTTGTTGATAGAGGTTGACTGAGTAGTAAACAAGAATATCGATAAAAAAAGGATTCGAAAGAAAAATGAATTTTTCAGGGTTTTCTTTTAATTCTGATAAACTAACTGTTCTATTTGATTTCATTTTTGTTCAAAGGAAAAAAAGCATGCAGCTGAAATAATTCAGTCAGAACACCTTTTAAAGGATTACGTGGTACAATTGCATCCAATAAGCCCTTACGTAATAAAGATTCA